AAAAAATAAATGGATTCGGTATGAAATCTGCTCTTTATGAATGAGATAAAGACAGAATAATCAGGAGCAGTATAGAATTTCCTTTTTTTTAGCACACTTTAATGTTCAAAAAAGAATTCGCGGATTCTTTTTGGTAGTAGAATTTATAGATAGAATACGATTGAATTGCGTAATAGTAATAGGAGTAGTATTTATTAAGTACATGCCGATATACCTATCCGCATATCGCATCTTTTATCGTAATTTTACTTGTGGCAACAGAAGTCAGGTCGCACTATATCATAATTCCTATTTTCTATTCAAAATATTCAATGAAAAATTTAAGCACGATAATTCTCTATAGGGATATGTACATAAGAGAAAGACCCAATTCGGTATCTGTGTAACAATTTCTGTTCTGGGGTTTACATATACACATATATTTTGTTATAATTGAAATTGAAAAGGATTGATTATTGAAAATAATTGATACTGATTCTGATTAGTCGTAAATCAATTTGATTTTGTTATACCATTAAAGAAACACAATTTAAGATACAAATTTAAGAACCGTTCACTAATTCTAAAGTAAAAATAGTTAATGGTTCCAATTTGCCCTGAATTTTTCGGTCTGTGACCGGAAATCTATTTTTTCTCTTTTCAATAGAAGGAGAAGGGAAGTTTTTAAGCAGTGTGTCTTTTGAGATACAATCAATCGAAGAGAATAATCTAAACTGGATCCAACCAATAAAAAATAGGGATTAATTTTTGAAAAGGGATAAGTACAATGGGATTCAAGATCAAAAAAAAATTAGTAATAGAATATGGATGGATAAAAATATTATCCATTTTTTTTTTTTTGGATCAGATTTGGCGGCATGGCCAAGTGGTAAGGCGGGGGACTGCAAATCCTTTATCCCCAGTTCAAATCCGGGTGTCGCCTGATCAACAAAAGACTTGAAATTTCTTATTCTGCTGATCTAACTCGACAAATTCTTGCCCCGCAAGAAGCAGAGGCAAACGACTAGGCCTGTCGATACTTGATTTTTAGAATCCATAATTCTATAAAAAAAACTGTAAATTTTTTTTCTCAAAATCTGGGTTCTGGGTACCGGTCCAAACCGGTACCAATAGGTATGAAGTAACCCTTACTTATTAATAATTGATTCGGACATTTATTTGATTTATGATATCAATTGAATCAAATAAATAGTGAGAGTCAATTCTGGGATTCAGAACTACGAAAGTAAGAGGTCGGAAATCTTAGTATCCAAAGGTTCCTAAAGGACACTCCATTTTTGCTCCTAGGATTGAAGAAGAGATTATACGAAAGACTATCAAGACTTCCTAATTATCTTACACTACCTATACTAAATACTAAAATAGTGTTTACTGACTCTGTCTGGAATTAGATTGAATAGAATAGGCTGATGGGAAATCAATTTAGAAGTTGTGGAAAGGACTGAAGATACTTTGTATCCAGACTCACGAGAGGCTTTGAGTACTCAAACATTCAATCAACATGGTTGGGCGGCTCTTATTTATAGAGTAAAAAGAAAAGTTGAAAAAAAAAATTCTTTGCCCGTGTACGTGTAGGGGATTACAAAAAAAAGAATGTATGTAATAATGGTGGTGGTGTCTTACCATTCCATTCTTTCACAGAAAGAAAGACGTAAGCCTTATATCAAATAAAATAGAGGTATCAGATAGATGGTTATCTATCTTGATGGTATATTTTGACGTCTTTTGCTTATGAAAGAAAGGTAACAAACAATAGGTCTTACTATTTCTACATGTTCCATTAGGAGCATTCCTTTGCTATTTCCAAATAAAAGGTGTGTGTATCGTATTTGTGCTTAATGCTTCCCGATTCTACCAGAAATTTTATAATATAGGAACTTGTTACGAGTGGATTCATTGGATTAGTTCATCAATAGCCTTAAGTCAGAATCCTATTTTCTTTTGACTCTGCACCATTGATTCCACTATGATTATTGATCAATAATCAATAATGAAATAATTCCTTCATAGAGATAGGAGACATAATTCACATGGATATAGTAAGTCTCACTTGGGCTGCTTTAATGGTAGTCTTTACATTTTCCCTCTCACTCGTAGTATGGGGAAGAAGTGGACTCTAGGGGTACTACTAATTTAATAATCGATTGAGTGATCGAATTGTATCAATCGTTTAATTGATCGTTTTGCGAAATTAAAAAAAAAAAAAAAGATTCCTTGGTTTCGTTTTCTTTTATTTTTATTTTATTTTTATTTTATATAGTTAATATATGCCCCTACCCATACTATTTTTCCTCCATTGATTTTTCGATGGATCTCGGGACTTATACTTATATAGACTTATACTTATATATATATATATATATTTAGTTCATTATATATAAATTAAATTAAATTATATATATAAAAAAAACTAATTATTAATATAAATCTATATATTAAGTTAAATATAAATCTATATATTAAGTTATAAGTTATTAAGAAGCCTAGGAATTAGAAGAGTTGGCCTTGGATTATTTTGGATTGATCGAAACCCATACAAGTAGATGTAGCGAAAAAAAAGAAATAGAATTAGACTGCTATTTCGATGTATATGTATATATATTAGATGTACATCTAATACATGTACATATTGTAAATTGATCTATATCTATATAAAACCATATCTGTATACAACTTTATATGATAAAATTTATATGATCATACTATTTATATGATAATAAATTTATATGATAAAAATATACAATACTATCTAGTGCGGTAGAAAGAACTATATATAATATAGTTCTTTCTACCACACTATCTCAGATACTTATGATTCCAGCCAAATCATTTCATTTAAAACTTGGAGTTTTAATCCCTTTCTTTTATTTCTTCAATCATTGATAAGAACTAATAATCCAACCAAGTTTCAGTTAAATTAATCATTTTGACTGACTGTTTTTACGTAGATGATAAGTAAAAAAGCAGTAGGAACTAGAATGAACAGTGCAGTAGCAATAAATGCGAGAATATTGACTTCCATAATCTCATTGTTTTTTTTACTTCGCAATAACTCGGGATCTAATCCCATAGAGATAAGAAATTTTACTCCTGTCAATTCAATGGGATGAATTGAATTCTGATGATACTGAATCGGATCAATATTATGAATAACAATATCTGATCTATCAAATCGATTCATCGTCGAGAATTGAATAGTATAACATAAGAAAATCTTTTATTTTATCCATACTAAATCCGAAATGGGATTCTTTATTGGATCAGGAATTCCATTGAATTTTTCATTCTTTTTTCCACTTTTTTTTCTTTTCCATAACCTACTGTCTTTGTCTTCCTTATACAACTCTCTTTCCTTATACTTATACATACAATTATGAGATATTATATGACCGGTATTCTATGGGTCACACAGATCCAAACAGTAGAAGTGAGATGGAAAAAAGGACGGGTGCTAAGTGGAAAAGATCTAATATTCCAACAAATTTACTAAAAAGGGGCGTTGCTTGGTCTTTTATTTTATTAGTATAGTATCTCTTCTTCTTTCTTGGATTGAGACTAGAACGCATACATCAAAAATTCAGTGTGCAATTTGCATGAGAATAGATAGATTGTTTCCAATTAGTAATTGAGGATACACAAACAAAGTCGAGGTAATTATGTTAAGTTCATTGTGTATCGTACAATAAACGAATACAATTTGTGTATGTATTCCCGGTAAAAATAGGGGAACTCTATTCCATTTCATTGTTCTTGAACAATTGAAAAAGAAAGTCAGACGAGTATGGTATCTATTAAAATACTGAATATAGTAATGCCACCGATTGTACCAACTTACATATGTCTCCCCTTATCAATCGGTATTAGTGAAAGAAATTGAAATTCCCGTACTTGTCTGATGATAAATGCGAAACGAAAAACAAAAGAAATAAGGATCCCCGCTGGGGATTAGATCTTGCTACCTGTCCCCCCTTTCACAGAAAATGGAGAGATGAATTTATCAATTCATCGGATCCTAGTTCGGGACTGACGGGGCTCGAACCCGCAGCTTCCGCCTTGACAGGGCGGTGCTCTGACCGATTGAACTACAATCCCAGCAAGGTGTATGGCATACATATTCTTACTAGTTTTATAAGAACATTCTATTCGTTGTGTTGTAACAGAAACAGGAATGATATACTGAATATCCACATGGATATGGAATATAGTGAGAGCGACACGGATTACTAGTAACGAGTGGGTATTTTATTGCCAAAAAAATGGATAATCAATTTTTCAATGAGAAAAAGAATTATTTTTTTTTTTATGATACTTAATTAAGATTAAGTATCATTAATCTAGATCGTTAGAAAAATCAGAACGAATGAGAAAAACATGGATAGAGAAAAAATTGACTCTTTCTCTTCATTTCTACGGATCAGGCATTTCTGTTTCTGGAGGACAAATTGGTTATTCCATATTCATGGAGCAACGAATTATTGGGCCGAGCTGGATTTGAACCAGCGTAGACATATCGTCAACGAATTTACAGTCCGTCCCCATTAACCGCTCGGGCATCGACCCGGGAAGAATTAATTCTAGATTTATTGATAATCTACGATCAACTTCCTCCCTACCCCCAGGGGAAGTCGAATCCCCGCTGCCTCCTTGAAAGAGAGATGTCCTGAACCACTAGACGATAGGGGCATATCCACCCGACCGTCATAATACTATGATAATCATCATCATAGTATTATCATACTATGAACAGTTTTTTGGAATTGTCAATAGAATCTAATGGTATGACTAGATCCGAAGAGTCTTTCCTACTTTTATGTTATGATTCCATAGAATTTTTTTATTTGATGGTTCTTGTATGAACCCCTATGCATATATGTACATATATACATATATGCAGACATATATACATATATGCAGACATATATGCATATACAGACATATATGCATTAGACTCATAATGGAAAATTCATGAATTGAATAAAACGGGCCCTTTTAACTCAGCG